ATTGATCTCATCCTTTAATAATTAAAATTTTTCTATTTTGAGTAATAACTTAATCCTTCAATAAAATACTCCTTGTATAAATATCCATAGATATTTCAACCCATCGTTTTCGATTACGAAAAAGAATTAGACATTACATTAGTTCATCAATCATGACAAGAATTCTATCTCTATATACAGAAAAGAAAGAATAAAAAGATCTCTCTCTTTTTTTTTTTTTATATTTATTATAATTGCATTCTTTCTACTTTTTTCGTTCCTATTCTTCTTTCTCAAAAGGGGATTCAAAAAAAGTAAAGGATTATTTCGTTCCTGATAGTCATTTCTTTAATCAGTGGATAGGAGCATACTCTGGATCGGAATCATGGGGAGTACTACCTGATCATTTCTACCAACTTAAAGCCCCAATTAGTATTCCTTTTATGTTATGCAGAAATGTCCCTTTGGATAATTTCCATAATCTCTATTACTAACCCTTTGTGTAATTTGGTGTTTCTAACCATCCACTCATTTTTGCCCAATCGCCCGTTATGGTAATATATGTATGGTAATACATACAAACGATAGTGAAAACTCCATACAGTTGATCTTGTGAACCCGCTTCAAGCCATGATGTCCAATCAATCAATCTTGGGGTAAACAGTCTCTACTGCTTATATTTACTTTTGCTTAATCCTGGTACATAGGAAATGAGACTCGATCTTTTTACTGCTAACTTATAAGCTGCTTTTTTTTTCACTCATATAACTATCTGATTTAGTTCATCAACCCGAACGATGAACAAAAAAATGAAGATATCTATTCAACTCTTTCCTAGAAAGAAAGGCAAAAGAAAGGAAATAGGAAAAAGTTTATGTCTCAACGAATCGCACGTAGAGATATTGATAACACACATAGAGTTAATGGTATTTCATAACTAATCGATTGAGCAGCAGCTCGTAAACCACCTAAAAAGGAATATTTATTATTTGATCCATATCCTGACATAAGAAGTCCAATGGGAGCAATACTTGAAATGGCGATCCATAAAAAAACACCGATATTGAGATCGGCTAGAACAAGGTGATAGCCAAAAGGAATTACTGAATAACTTAGTAGAATTGATATGACCGCTATGGATGGTCCGATACTGAATAAACCAGTATCTCCTCTAGATGGAAGAATCTTTTCTTTGAAAAGTAGTTTTGTCCCATCTGCTAGAGCTTGGAGAATTCCCAAAGGGCCGGCGTATTCAGGTCCAATACGTTGTTGTATCCCTGCGGATATTTCTCTTTCTAACCACACAATTACTAGTACACCTATTGTGATTCCCAATACAAGAGTCAAAATAGGGATAAGCATCCATATGATCCCATAGACCTCTTTTAAGGATTCCAATATGGAAAAAGAATTGATATCTTGTACTTCTGTTGTATCAATTATCATTTCAACGATCAACTTCTCCCATAATGATATCTATACTACCTAGTATCGTCATAATATCAGCCAATTTCATTCTTTTAACTAACTGAGGAAGAATTTGCAAATTGATAAAACCCGGCGGTCGGATTTTCCATCGCCAAGGAAAAACACTTTGATCTCCTATCAAAAAAATTCCCAACTCTCCCTTTGGTGCTTCGACTCTCACATAAAGTTCTTGTTTCGACAATTCAAAAGTGGGCGAAGACTTTTTACTAATGAATCGATATTCAAAATCATTCCATTCGGGATCCCTTACTCTATCAAAGCATCGGATTTCTAAATTTTCATAGGGCCCTCCTGGAATTCCTTCCAGAGCCTGTTGAATAATTTTTATAGATTCCGTCATTTCACTGATTCGTACTAAATAACGAGCTAATGAATCTCCTTCTTTTTGCCATTGGACTTCCCAATCAAATTCGTCGTAACACTCATAATGATCAACTTTACGAAGATCCCATTGTATTCCGGAAGCTCGTAGCATTGGTCCTGATAAACCCCAATTTATTGCTTCCTCTCCACTAATAATGCCTACTCCCTCAACTCGTTCTAAAAAAATAGGATTTCGTGTAATAAGTTTTTGATATTCAGCAATCCCTGTTAAAAAATAATCACAGAAATCCAAACATTTATCTATCCAGCCATGAGGTAGATCAACAGCCACTCCTCCGATACGAAAATAATTATGCATCATTCTCATACCAGTGGCAGCTTCGAATAGATCATATACTAATTCTCTTTCTTTGAAAATATAGAAGAAAGGGGTTTGTGCACCAATATCTGCCATAAAAGGTCCAAGCCATAACAAATGAGAAGCTATACGACTCAACTCCAACATAATTACTCTGATATAGCTGGCTCTTTTCGGTACTTGAATATTTCCTAACTGCTCTGGTGCATTTACGGTTATTGCTTCTGTGAACATAGTAGCTAAATAATCCCAACGTGTTACATAAGGCAGATATTGTATAATTGTTCGGTTTTCCGCAATTTTTTCCATTCCTCTGTGTAAATAACCCAATATTGGTTCACAGTCAATAACATCTTCACCATCTAGAGTAATAATTAGTCGAAGAACACCATGCATTGATGGGTGGTGAGGACCCATATTTACTATCATGAGGTCTTTTCTTGTAGCTGGTACATTCATAGGTTTTTCCCCGATTCATTCTTCCATGAATTGCTGAAAATAAAAAATAAATTCATCAAAATTCAAGATATAATAAATCAAATAATTAAAGTTCTTCAAATTAGTGAGTTTTTAGTTCCCGAATATCCAACCGACCAATTAATTCTTTATAACGTACTCTATTTTTCTTTGACAAATAAGCCAGTAGTCGTTGACGTTTTCCCAAAATTTTACGTAGACCTCTCTGAGATAAATAGTCTTTTCTGTGCAATTCAAAATGTGAAGTAAGTCTTCGTATCTTATTGGTGAAACTGAATACTTGAAATTCAACAGACCCCCGGTTTTCTTCTTGCAAAAAAACTGAAATGAATGAATTTTTTACCATAAAACGAAAATTTCTCCCCCCCTTTTTATTTTCTTGTTTCAAGATATTAATTTTACCGATCAGAAATAATAACTAATAATAATGCCAACCATTTCAATCGGGTATACTTAATTGAATTACGGACTCCTGATTTTATCAAATAAAATGAGTCAATTATCAATCCAATTTTCAATTTGATTCATATAGAAATACAAAGGGACGGCACTCATAAAAGATAATAAGTTAGAGCTAAAATTTAAAATGAAAGAGCTAAAATTTAAAATGAAAATAAGAAGATTCTGTTGAGTTATTTATAGATCTAATTGATACGTTATTGAATTAGTATTTCATCTATCAGAATAGAATGTAAGACAACACATGTGCGTATCTGTTTGCTTTCATATATCAGATATGCTTATGCTACAGGATATATAGCAAAAATGTACCATCATCGGATTTAAAATTTAATTGTGCATACATTTTAATTTAATTGTGGATACATATGTATCCTTACCATACTGAAACGACTGCCATTAGTGGTATCAAACCAATAGCGATTCATACAAGCTAAATCTTCTAATCGATAAGTGGGCCAAAGAAAGAACTTTAATTTTATTAATTTATTTTTATCTATATCAAGATTTGTGCTTTTATCCAAAAATTTACCACAGTTTTTTATGTTCTTCTCATCGCAAAATACTGGATTTCTATCCCGACCATTCCTATTTCTTGAATTGAAACAAATTAGAATTCTAAACTCTCTACGACGTCTAGGTGATAAAATATTTTCAGGAACGAGCAAAGCATAATGATTTTTATCAACATATCTTTTTTCTTGGTATCTTTTATTAGTTTGGTCCTTATTCTTATGAACCAACGAAATACTTATGGTTTGATACATAATAAATTGTCCATCATTTTTGACAGACAGACGAACCGGTTCGATAATAAATATCCCCTTTTTCATCAATTCTGTAAGAGTAAAATCCTTCTGAATCAGCATTATATCCAGACTCATTTCTCCCCGTTGAATAGAGGATATAGCAATTTCTCTTGGGTTTATAAGTCTAAGCAGGAGACAATATACCTTGATATTATTGATCATTCTTTGATTTAAAGAATCATCCCATCTCAATTGAAAAAGCAAATATTTTTTTAGAAAAAAATCGAGTTCTGCTTCTGTATTGCTTTTGTATTGCTTTTTCTTTCTACGTTTTTTTATGTCTGATCCCGCCGCATAATCTTCTTCAACATCTTTTTCTTGGTTTGAAAGAACTGATCCGCTATTCCTTCGGTTTTGTGCATCTGATCCAAGATTCCCTTGGGTTGGAGATTCTTTTTCTTTTTTCTTTCTATTTTCTAATTCAAGATATTTTTTTTTAGTTTCATTGATGTTTTTATTTGCACTAATATTTCCATTAAAATTTAAAAGAAGTAATTTGATGGGTATGACCCAGGGTTTAATTTTATATGAATTATAAAGTAGCGCAAATTCTGGGAAGAACCAAAGTTCAAGATTCGATATGGGACGATTTAGTATTTCTTCATTCATTCCCATCCAATCAAACCTTTTTTTATTGGAGGGGTTTATTTCTTGATAAATCGTGAGATAAAAAAGACCTTTCTTATCAATTTTTTGATCATTACTAGTCTTAGTCTTTTTATTACTGTTGGTATCGATCCAGGTCTCAATATCGACCTTCTTTCTAAGACAAAAATGGATAATTTTCCAATCAAAATATTTTCTATCGGGATTTTTCTCCATATCCATAATACCATCTTTTCCTAGATAATTAGTGATAAGGATACCTCCCATCCCATCAAATAATTTGTGTTTGTATGTGTTGTAATTATAAGAAATCTCTTGGTTATTGTTTACTTGTAATGGTGATACATAAATATATGAGTTCTTCTTATCTTCATAATTAATAGATTTAGATGATAAGAGATCATACCTATAGTGTTTTTTAAAATTTTCTTTTTGATTTGGTAATGTATAATAATTTTCTTTCTCGTAATGAATTACTTGGTCTTTTTCATATGAATCCCATTTGTTTAAATCTTTATTTTTGGCCATCCAACCTTTATTAACTCTATTTCGCCATTTTTGTGGTAATAATCTAGACCATCTAATCTTAGATAAATTATATTGATAATGACCCCTTAACCAATTTTGCCATCGATTCATTCCAGAATTCCGAAGTTTCTTATGTTTTAATTCGGAATGAAATATTCCTTGTGCTCCAAAATAATCCTTTATTTCATTTTTAAGAAAAAGAGATGTTCCGTGATATTGAAGGACAGATCTTAACTTATCCAAGTTAATAACTTGGGTTTGTGATAATTTGTAAAATACATATGCTTGTGACAAAGAGGATAAGTTCTGTGAATTCTTATTAACATTACTAATACTAGAAAGGGACTTTATAAAGCGAATTTTATTTTGATTTGTTTTATCAATCCTTTCTTGATTGGCTTCAATATTGTAAATGTATTTATCCATTTTTTTTTTTTTTGATTCAAGAAAAAGTTGTGTATTGATCCGAGGAATATTAATCATACATAAGAAGGTATCTAAATATATCCTTTCAAGGAAAAATTTTATAAAAAAATGCGATCTACGAATTAATCTAATATTTCTTCTTTTTAACATCTGCCAAAAAATTTTTGGGGATTCTAATCTTTTAGCATCATTACTTTTTTTGTTAGCACTAATTTTTATTTCTGGAGTTATCATTTTTTTTTTCTTGTCTTTTGTAATTTTTCCTATTTGAGTTCTGATTAGGCTTGTTCTATCAGTTAGATCTTTGATTTTTTTTTCTGTCAGTGAATAATTTGTCCAATCGATAGATTGAATTTGACTGGACGATTCATAAATCATACTATTACTGATTATCAAATCTTTTTCTTTTTTAGTTTCACTCGATTCATATACTTCTCTCAATCCAAATAATAGAATTGGATTTTTTTTTGATAGTTCTTTTATTATTCTTTGTATAAAGAGAATGCTTTTGATAATCCATTTTTTTATTTCTTTTGAGATTATTAGAAAGAAATTTGTTCTTTCTTTTAAAACTCTTAGAACTAGAAAACAATTTGTTTTCCATTTTATAATTTTTTTTCCGAGTTCTTTTAAAATGGGTTCGAAAAAGGGGGGTCTTTTTCGGGGAGAACCAAAAGGCAGTTCAGCTTCCATTCCCCAAACTGTTAAAAAACAAAAATCATCTTTTTTACCTTTCCTTTTCATTAGATCTCTATAAGGGGAGGCTAGTTTAGATCTGTGCCAAGGTTTCAGACAGAAAGGAAATAGTATCTTTATTTGAATACCGTCTGTTAACCAGTTTTTCGGAAATTCTGTTTCTGATAATTGAACACCATTATAGGTGCATTTAACATGCATTTCCCTCTTCCAATCCTTTAAATCCTCGGACCACTCGGGAAATTTAAATAATAACATACGACCCATATTTTTAGCTATTATCAATAACGGTAATATAATATATTTTCTAAGAATTGATTGTGTTACTAAGACTGAACCCCTTATTACTTGAGCAAATATAATGTTATCCCAGGTTTCTGCTATTTCTATTCGCGCTTTCTCTTCTATTTTCTCCTTCTCTCTTTTGTCCGCTTCTTTTTTCTCTTTTTCTTTTGTATCTTTCTCCGCATAATCCGAAATTTTGAATTCTGTGTTTTTACTCATCCTAGTTATGAAAATGAGTTTCATCAGTTCGGAAATATCAAACGAAAAAAGTGGGGAGTTGTCTATTCTGTCCAAAAAAAGTGGGGAATGTACATTTGCTTGAAACAGTTCCAAAATAGCTATTTTACGTCTTTGAGCGCGCATGGAGCCTTTTATTATGTCTCGACGAAAATCCGATTGTTGAGAATAACGTATTAAAGCCACTTCGTCTGCTTGATCAGAATTATTAGTATCCGTGGTATAAGTATCGGGATTCTGCTGATTATCAGTAAAAATTACTACACGTTTAGCTTTTCTTGAACGAATCTGATGATCCTCCGCCGCGTCTTCTTCATTTTCTCTCTCTTGTTGTTCTAAATCGTTGATTAATTTGTATGACCCTCGAGGGATTTTTTTACTGATTTCTTTTATTCCTATTCCAAGATCTTTTTTTCTAATTTTTTGATCGTTGTTATCAGTTATAACTGCATTGAATAAAAATTTTGCTTGATCTTTTGAATAACTTCTTTTTTTTTCTTGTTCTGGAAATAAAGAAAGTCCTTTCAAATTGAAATCTGATGGTGATTCTCCAGCAAATTCACTAATTAAGTTCAAGAAATTACCAATTTCCATTGATAATGATTTTCTATCAAATGTATCTATTTTTTGTTCGAATTCTCGATAATTAGTAGCAAGAAGGATACCGTGGATCTTATTTATCCAAAAAGTTCCCATGCAATTCCCGATGGAAGTTTCATTTATGATTGAAGGTGAAAAAAAAAAATGGATTGTTCCACGATAAGGCCCGTTCAAGAAAGGATCATATTTTTTAGGCAAGTATTCTTTTTTAGTTTCATCATTACACAA